ATTGTGATTCGAAATAACATAAACGGAATCACGCTCTGTAGGATTTGAACCTACGACATCGGGTTTTGGAGACCCGCGTTCTACCGAACTGAACTAAGAGCGCTTTTTTATGACAGGAAATACGATTGTAAAGAAAAGGATTTTCTCATTTTTGTACCCCCAATGCGTCTTGTATACATTGGTATGCAAAAATTAAAGATTATGTCCAATTTTATTTAATTGATCTCACTCAGATCCCAATCAATTAATCCTTCGTTACCGCCCATAGGAGAAGTAATAGGTAGGGATGACAGGATTTGAACCCGTGACATTTTGTACCCAAAACAAACGCGCTACCAAGCTGCGCTACATCCCTTTTCAAAAATTTTTGTACAGTGTCATTGTACAAAATCCATGTCTTGTTTTCCACATCGTTATTTTTTCCTTGATCCATATACAATTTTCTTGTCATTTCTTCTTTTTGGTTTCATATAATAAATAATAAAAGAATTATATACATCTGAAACCTAACGTATAAAAAAGATGCCTATTTTGCTTAGGAAGAAGAGGGTCTCTTTTTCTTTTTTAGGGACAGGGGTAGGAAAATCTTATCTACTGTTCATTGTACATATCCATTTTTGTTAGGAATTCCGTACAAAAAAATACAAATGATCTTGAACTACAGCATCTGACCATATATGTATTACAATAAAGAAGGAGGATTTTCAATGCGAGATATAAAAACATATCTTTCCACAGCGCCTGTGCTAACTACTCTATGGTTTGGGTCTTTAGCGGGCCTATTGATAGAAATTAATCGTTTATTCCCAGATGCTTTGTCATTCCCTTTTTTCTAGTTATTAATATTATTAATATAATAAATATAATATGCGAAAAAAATGAAGAAAATTTGAGATACAATTCTACATGACGTGACTAAAACTTAGTCCCCCTTTTTTTTCAGTTCTTTAGGATAGGAAGGAAAGAGAAAGAAAAAGTATATTGAACCTCAGAAAAAATCCGGTGGATCTAAGATCCCATTTTGGAGAACAGAAATAGAAAGGGGGGTCCAGTCTAAGGTAAAAAAAAAGCTCCACGAAATCATAGCATAAAAAAAAGATACTTAAATGAAATACTGGAATTAGGATAGGAATAATTGATAGTTAGAAAAAAATTGTATTACTTACATTATTACTATATATATAATAATATTCTATTAATATTAATTAGAATTACAACAAAATATTTAGAAATGGAATTTCTAATAAGTAACTTCTATTGATCTTGATTTTTTTTATTTTTTGTTCTTTTCGTCTTCTTAAGTTCGGGTCGAAAACAGAAGAGTTAAGTTGATCAAACAAAAATGCAAAGGGGGTTCATGGCTAAGGGTAAAGATATCCGAGTTAGAGTTATTTTGGAATGTACCAGTTGTGTCCAAAATGGTGTCAATAAGGAATCGCCAGGCATTTCTAGATATATTACTCAAAAGAATCGGCACAATACACCCAGTCGATTAGACTTGAGAAAATTTTGTCGATATTGTCACAAGCATACGATTCATGGGGAAATAAAGAAATAAATCGAACGTGTGTTTGATCTTTCAAAGGGGCAGGAAAAGGAAGAACTTAACATATCTTAACATAAACATATATATATATAATATACAAATAAAAATATAGAATATACAAAAAAACCTATTTCGGTCGGATCTGAAATGAATAAAGAAATAGAATTTTAGAGATAAGGAATAAACCATGGATAAATCCAAACAACCTTTTCGTAAATCCAAGCGATCTTTTCGTAGGCGTTTTCCCCCAATTGAATCGGGGGATCGAATTGATTATAGAAACATGAGTTTAATTAGTCGATTTATTAGTGAACAAGGAAAAATATTATCTAGACGGGTGAATAGATTGACCTTGAAACAACAACGATTAATTACTATTGCTATAAAACAAGCTCGTATTTTATCTTTGTTACCTTTTCTTAATAATGAAAAACAGTTTGAGAGAGTCGAGTCAATCCCTAGAACTACCGGTCCTAGAACCAGAAATAAATAGATATACTCTTCCATTGATTCAAAACTTCAATCGGAATTCAAGCTCAGATTGATGTTTTGTTCGAAAAACCTCAAATCCAGATTTGATTGTTGTGTTATAAGAAACAACAAATAGGGAAAGAATAAATCTTTTTTTTTTGAAAGATGTTCGTTCATTTCTACTACTTATCTTATCTTAATTTTTTTTATTCTATCTTCCCGGAGAACGGACTCCGGGGAATGCAATTCGGTTTCAATCATTCCTATATATGCCTTTATTTTATAATGTCTTTTATTTCATAATTTTATTGGAAATCATGTAAAGACAATTCTTATTTGATATAGCTATTTGCGCAAGTATTTTACGATTAAGAAGTAATTGCTTCTTGTACAGATTGTGTATTAGTCTACTATAACTATAGAATACCCCTTTCTCACGAGCCGCTGCATTTATCCGAGCGATCCACAAACGACGAAAGTCCCTCTTTTGCCTGCCCCTATCTCGATGAGAGGAAACCAAAGCTCTCATTTTCTGTTGAGTAATGGTTCGAGTAAGTCTTGAATGCGCCCCTATAAAGGTTGATGCAAATAAACGAATTTTTGTTCGACGTCTCCGAGCTATATATCCTCGTCTAACTCTGGTCATTGAATCAAATTACACTTTAATGAATGAATAACTAATTGATTTCTCTTCTTTCAGTCATCCTTTTATCCCCCGGTTGATTAATAACAAAACGGATTATTCCGATATATAAAATATAAATTCCAATGGCTTTTGCTACTATGACCTTCCCAACCACGATTTTCAATCCTTCCAGGTAAAATACCTAGAAATAAGAAATTATAACGATATTAAATAAATAAAAGCAAAAAATAGTGGGTTCCATCGTTTCTATGGTTATTTCATAAACGGTAAGGTCCTCTCTATACACCGGAGCCTCTTCTTTCATTTAATCAAATGTTATTGTAAACTTGTATAGTTCACTCTCTTTGGCTCTACCAATCAATTATACAGTAATAGATCTTTTCACAAAAAAGGCTATCCATACAGTGACGGCATTTAATTATGAAAGTTGGCTAGGTAGCTGACCTTGTTAGTCCGTTCTTTCAAGAAAGGGAACATAACCTTTTTGCTTCTTGTAGTACCATTTCCTCCGCTTAATGGATAACTATTTGCTACCAATGGGGAATTGCTTTTCATCTCAAATTGAGGTGATTGGATTTGCACCAATGGAAACCATAAATTTCATACACAAAAAATATAGGTATATGATAGATCCTCATTTTTAGATAGTAAAAATGGCTTTTTCCCCTCTATCTATCCTATTGGTGATTGGTACTGGAAAAATGGTTTCGTTTGTTCGAACTCATGATCTAAACGAGTCGCACATACACCCTAGTACATGTTCCCCGACGCTGAGGACATCCTCGAAGTGCGGGGGATTTCGTGATTTTTCTTATTGGCTGTCTTGTGTTTCTAATAAGTTGTTTAATTGTCGGCATATCATACATATATATAATAAAATAGGTTGGTTTAGATCGATCTTAACCTGAGGATTGATGATTATGAATTATTTCCATTCAATATCAAATCACGAAAAATTCGAATTCTGATTTGAAACGGAATCATGTATTTACACGTCCAGTATTTTCATTTTCTACCGCTACAAGATCAACAATACCATGAGCTTGGGCTTCTGTTGCTGACATAAAAACATCCCTTTCCATGTCTTCGGATATAACCCATAAAGGGTTGCCCGTTCTTTGTACATAAACTTTTGTGAGGGTTTCGCGAAGTTTCAGTAGTTCTTCCGCTTCCAGGATAAATTCCCCTGCTTGCGCCTCATAAAAAGAACTAGCAGGTTGGTGAATCATGACCCTGATAATATTGATATAACATCATGCATGAACGGTTCTTCTATCTTGCAGGATTGGGCTAAAGTAAGGGATAAAAAAACAAGAAGAAAAAAAAACAAATAGAATGGAACAGCCGTACAGGCATCTTTTGTGCATTGCATACGGCTCTGCAATGGCATTTCTTCCTCCCTTCTCTTCAATTTCTATTTTATCGAAGAAAAAAAAGGAATCCATCCGATCCAGATCGTTGAATGATCCATTTACCACCCTTCCTTTCGTATTGTAGGAGTCAAAAAATACTATGATGGTTCTGTTGCTTTCTATATTTATCTCGTCTGTGATTTAGCAATCCCAAAGTTTCTTTTTTTTTTCATTTTCGTACTCTTTCTTTCGTAACGTAAATATCATAAAGAGACTTCCAGTGTGGAAGAAAAATAGTTTGTGACGCTGAAATGTACTCCTGACACATAAGATCAAATAAGATCAAATCGGAATAACCTTTGTTTCATACTACTATCTCGATACAAAATCTCATATTAGGAAAAACAATACTAGTTTGTTCATATCGAACTCGAAGTGCCATGCTATTATTACCTATTTTTCATATTATTCACATTCGATATGGCGAAGGCATAGTCTTCTTCTTTTTTTTTTTCAAATAAAAACTCATTGGCGCCAAGCGTGAGGGAATGCTAGACGTTTGGTAATTTCTCCTCCGACCAGAATGAAAGATCCCATTGAAGCGGCTAATCCCATGCAAATTGTATGCACATCGGGCGAAACAAATTGCATAGTATCATAAATGGCTATTCCTGGTATTACCCATCCGCCGGGGGAGTTTATAAACAAATAAAGATCCCTAGTATCATCTTCTATACTGAGATATACCATGAGACCAACAAGTTGATTTGAGATCTCACTATCAACTTCTTGGCCTAAAAAAAGTAATCTTTCTCGATAAAGTCGGTTGATTAGGACAAAATTGTATCCCTTTTGAACCGTACGCGCATCTTTGGATGCATACGGTTCAAAAAAATTGTGAAAAAAGAATCAATGTGTCGATTCCAATCCTATCTCTTTTTTTTGTAACAGATTTCTGTTTTTCTAATGAAAATAAAGGGGGTTT